TCAATATAAAGGGGGGGAGGGGGTGTTTTTAAATAGTGTGTTTGTTTTAAGATACTATACAATCAATCGAAGAAATGTATCCAATCCAAAGAGAAAAGTATGGAATATTTTCATATATTTTTTGTATCGTTTTGGCGACATGGCCGAGCGGTAAGGCGGGGGACTGCAAATCCTTTTTCCCCAGTTCAAATCTGGGTGTCGCCTGATCAACAAAAAAATCGGAATACCTTATTATGTTTTGCTGAGATAAATTGACAAATTTTTTTCCAGCAGAAGTAAGCGGGGGAGAGGACTCTTGATACTTGCTTGATTCTATAAGCATCTGGCGGTTCTGTTCTCTAAAATGAAAATGCTGTAAATCCTTGCGTCTAGGCTTCAGTTCAAGGAAAGATTATATTAGTGAATATTGAATGAAAAAGAATCGTTAAATCTTAATATGACAGCTCTTCTATTATTAATGTAGTGTTTATTAATTAGGTCTTGAATTAATTTGGATAGACGAACGAGGAATTTATTTGATTATTAATTTATTAGTTGCGTACGTAAAGGCCGAAAGATACTTTGTTCGTATATAGACTCATGAAATTCTCTCTGTGCTCCTGCATTCAATTTAATATTGATTGGCTTTAATGTAATAGACTATCTTCCGATTGTTTCACAGAGACAAACAGGAGACGTAACGTAAGGATTAGATAAAATGAGAAATAGGGTATGCGATAGATAGTGATCTATCTTGACTCTATATTTTTATACTTTTTACTTAATGAAATGAAAGTCAACAAAAGAAAGACTAGGTCTTATTATTTCTACATGTTAGTAACATTCCCTTGAAACTTCCAGGGGTGTATCTACGTATTTTGCTTGCGCTTAGTGTTTTCCGATTCTACTAGAAATCATATAGGAACCTGTTAGAATTTATAATTGTGAGTTTATTGGATTGTTTCATCAACGGTATTGGGTCAGAATTCCCTTTTGACTCTGCGCCAGGGATTCCACTATTATTAATGAACATAATAATGATTAGTGAACATTAATGGAATAATTCCTTCATATTTATAGAGATAGGGGATATAATTCACATGGATATAGTAAGTCTCGCTTGGGCTGCTTTAATGGTAGTCTTTACATTTTCTCTTTCACTCGTAGTATGGGGTAGAAGTGGACTCTAGAAGTACTACTAATTGAGTTTGATTCCTCAAACTCAACCCATATCAATTGTTTTATAGATCGTTCTGCAAAGTCCTTTTTTTTACTGTTAAAATAGAAAAGAAAATAATTATGTTATTAAGTGGATACAGACTTCCTATGGGAAACAACATAGACATAGTGGTTGTCCAACAATATACTACACATAATAAAATATTGCCTTGGGCAAGTCACATATTGCGCGTTCCCGCTTTTTTTTATTCTTTTAGAAATCTTATTTATGTTATGCTTGCTTTATTGAACTCATTTCATATCATGGTTCAAACGTTAAAAATTAGCGGGCTTTACTAATCCTTTTCGAAATCCAAAGAGGTTCCCATGGAAATGAACCACTGGATCATCTGTCAACTGATCAATCAATTACTTCTTCAGAATACTAAAAAAAGATTATTTTATTTTCTTTTTATTAATTATTAATATAGGCCTATACTCTTTTTTCCTTCGTCAATTTGATTCTTTCAATGGATATCGGGATTCATATTGAATAGAATCAGAAATTCTAGGAATTAGAATTGTAAGAGTAAGAATTGCCCTTCGATTTTTTCAGATTGATGATTGGAATCAACACAAATTAAATAGATGAAGCAAAGAAATAGAATTGGTACATTATGTAAATACATTACATATATGTAATTGATATCTATGAGGATACATATTGCAGATTGATCTATATTAAACCTCTATCTTTATACAGTACGACTTTATATACTACAATAACAATAATAAGTATGGTAGAAAGATTCATATATTTCTTTCTACCATACTATCGAATCTCATAAAATACTGATGATTCTAGTCCGCTTATTTCATTTAAGACACGAAATCTTAATACTTTTCATTTTCTTTTTTCTTTTCAATCATTGATAAGAACTAAACAGTCAAGTTTAATTCAAATTAATCATTTTGACTGACTGTTTTTACATATATTATAAGTAAAAAAGCAGTAGGAACTAGAATGAACAGTGCAGTAGCAATAAATGCGAGAATATTTACTTCCATAATCTCATCGTTTCATTTTTAATTAATTCGCAATAACTCGGGATTTCATCCCATAGAGCTGATAAATCTTTCGCCTGTAAATTCAATATTCAATATTCAATGGGATGAATTACATCTCGACGATATCGAATCGGAGCAATATCATGAATAACAATATCTGAGCTATCAAATTGATTCATCGTCGAGAATTAAATAGTATAACATAGGAAGATCTTTTATCCATACCGAATTCAAATTTTGATTCCTGATCCGATAAATAATTCCTTTACTTTCTTTATCATTCTTTTCCATTCTTTCTTTTCTATAACCTACGTACCTCCTTATGGAATCATCTGATGAAATATCATATGACCGCCTTTACACTTACTTACATTGGTTATAAAAAACCCCAATAAAATAACCAATAGAAGCGAAATGTAAAAAGGAAGAAGTTTAGTTCTAAACCCCCTTTTTATGATCTAATCTTCTTGGAAAACAAAGAAGTAGTATAAATAAGGAGAGTCCGGGTATAAAAAAATCGAGTATTCCATCAAATTCATTAAAAAGTTTGTTCTTTCTTCGGCAAGACCCTTAAACTTAAAAAAGATTATTCATTCCCTCACAAAGAGAGATAGGATCTTCTTTGAGCTTTATTTTATTAATATCCCATTTCCTTGGATTAATTTTGGGATACATATATCAAAAATTCAGTGTGAAATTTGAATGAGATAAATTGGTTCAAATTCACATTAATAATTTAAATTCTTAATTGAGGTTGCACAAAATCGGAGCCCTAAAGGGATATACTTTTAATCTTAAAAGTATTATATCAAGGTTACTATGTTAAGTTAATCTTTTTTGTATCGTACAAATTCCATTTCTGTATAGCCCCCCTGTAAACATATAGTACTCTATTACGCAGATCGGGAATAATCGAAAAAGCCAGACTCCGTACGGTATTTGTTGGAATCCTGAATATAATTTTACCAATCATTGTACTAATCTACAGTTGAATAAATGGTAATTCCCATATTTATTTGATGAGAAATGTGAAACTAATAAATAAATCAAATAGGAGGGTATCCTCTTGTGAATGAAATTCTGCTATTTCTTTTGTTCTCCTTTTCACAGCAAACGCAGAGATGAATTGATGTATTTTTTTTATTGGATTTGGATCTGTCGGGACTGACGGGGCTCGAACCCGCAGCTTCCGCCTTGACAGGGCGGTGCTCTGACCAATTGAACTACAATCCCAAGGAAATCAAGTGTACATCATAAATATTCTTATGATTTAATTCAAACCCTTTCTATTTTCTTTCTATTTTCTTTCTATTTTATTTAGATTAGAATAGTCGTATTGTAACAGAAACGCGAGTAATATATTTGATATACCCACGGATATGCACTTTAGTGAGAGCGACTCACGGATTGTTAATAATCCTTTCGTTTTTTATAAATTGATTAATAATCAAATAAAGCTTTCAATGAAAAAAAAGAGTTTTTTTATTTATTCTTTATTTTATTCTTTTCCTTATACTTCCAGATCCTTATATGAATCTAGTATGAATCTAGATCATTAGCAAGCAAGATCAGAATTTGTGAGAAAAAATAAAGAGAGCAAATGAACGGCGGTAAAATATATCAGAAAATTTTAGTTTTTTTATTCTTCCGTATTCCGATCAGGCATTTCTGGGGAACAACAAATGGGGTTCTATCATTTCATGGTGGATCGGCCAATTATTGGGCCGAGCTGGATTTGAACCAGCGTAGACATATTGCCAACGAATTTACAGTCCGTCCCCATTAACCGCTCGGGCATCGACCCAGGAAGAATATATTCTAACTTTATGGATAATCCATGATCAACTTCCTTTCGTAGTACCCTACCCCCAGGGGAAGTCGAATCCCCGCTGCCTCCTTGAAAGAGAGATGTCCTGAACCACTAGACGATGGGGGCATACTTGCTCAACCGCCATCATACTATGATCATAGTATGATCAGTTTTTTAAAATTGTCAATATAATCAAATGATATGACTAGCTTATATATAAGGTTTTTCTTTTTCTATAGCATTTTTTTATTTTACATTTGGATTCATATTCTAATTACAATTCTCTAATAAAAATAAAAAAAATAGATATATTTTCTTTTTATATTTGAATTGGAAATAGTAAATAAAAAAAATATAAAAATAGGCTAGTCCAGAATCGTTTAATGAAGTGATTGGTCTGACATAAAATAAAGAAAATAGAGGGTTCAATTTCGTTTTTTTTTACTTTCCTTCATAGATTGCCTCATCTCATTGTTAAGAAATAGTAGTATCCCTATCTAACACTAACCCAAGGAAATCAGACAGAATCCATCTTCTAATTAGGGAAGAAAGATCAATTGATAAGTTAAATTATCGAAAATTTTCTTTTTTTTTTAGAAAATTTTTGTTCAGAGGATAGTCCGTATCTCTTCATCACATGTCAAGATAAACTATCTTGGGTCTATGTAAACTCGCTGAGTACATGCATAAATCAAATGAATTTCGTTCAATTTCGGTATGGTAGGCAATTTCAAGTAAAATAATTTATTGCATGGATATTTATCCAATCCAATATTAAAAAAGCAAAAAATACCCCGTTAAGTAAATTTGAAGTAAATTCAAATTCTCGTTTGTAGTTCCGAAATGAGCTACTAACCACTATGCGTCTATTGTATATATATTTAATATATATATAGATAGATTTTATTTACCTATCGACTCAGTTAGGAATTAAACGAAGACGGCCCTTTTAACTCAGTGGTAGAGTAACGCCATGGTAAGGCGT